TCGAGAAGTAGAAATAATTACAATTCCCATCCCACCTAAAATTCTAGGAATTTGTTGGTAGTTCGAATAGATTCGGAGACCAGGCCGGCTGATCCGTTTTAAATTTAAAAAATTTATATAAGACCTTTTCCTATTCCTTCTATGCCGTAGGGTTAAAACCAAAAAATATTTTTTGGTTTCTTTATGTTTTCTCACGTTTTCGATAAAACCTTCTCGTAAAAGTATTTTAACAATATTTTCAGTGATATTAGTATATGCTATTCGAACCACCCTTTTTCTATCCATATCAGCATTTCGTATAGAAGTTATTATGTCAGCAATAATATCCCTACCCATGGTGAATTAAATTTCTTGGTGCTCCCCAATTTTGATATAATCAACATGTTTTTTTTTACTTATTTGTTTATGAATTTAAATTTAAATTAAAGGCATATGCGTGAGACACAATCTACTAAAAATTATGAATATATTTCTTAATCTCTTTCTTTCAAATACTTTACTATAACCAATGGTATTATCTTATTTTAGAAGACCTTACAATACCTCCGGAGCTAATGAAACTATTTTAGTAAAATTTAACTGTCTCAATTCCCGGGCAATTGCACCAAAAATTCGAGTTCCTTTGGGGTTTCCTTCTTGGTCAATGACAACCGCAGCATTGTCATCGTATCGTATTATCATACCGTTATCACGTTTGAGTTCTTTACAAGTACGTACAATTACAGCTCTGACCACCTCTGATCTTGCTAGGGGCATATTTGGCACTGCGTCTTTGATCACAGCAACAATAACGTCACCGATATGAGCATATCGACGATTGCTAGCTCCTATGATTCGAATACACATCAATTCTCGAGCCCCGCTGTTATCCGCTACATTCAAAAGGGTCTGGGGTTGAATCATATCATTTTTTTAGAATCTATTCTTTCAATGCAAAGCAAAGAGTGAAGAAAAAAAAAGAAATATTGTTTGTCCAAAGAAAGAAACCGGTACCTGTTATTGTTTTTTTATCCCCAAGACCTTTTTCTTTTGATTTTTTTTTATCCCGAAATAATGAATTGAGTTCGTATAGGCATTTTGGACGATGCTATTGAAATCGCCCTTCTGGCTATATTTTCTGTTACTCCACCCATTTCATAAAGTATTCGACCTGGTTTAACAACGGCTACCCAATATTCAGGGGATCCTTTCCCCGAACCCATACGTGTTTCTGCGGGTCTTACTGTAACCGGTTTGTCTGGAAATATACGTACCCATATTTTTCCACCGCGGCGTGCATTTCGTGTCATTGCTCGTCGACCTGCTTCTATTTGTCTAGACGTGATCCAAGCAGGTTCAAGTGCCTGAAGAGCGTATTTACCGAAAGAAATATGATTACCTCGATAAGATATTCCCTTCATTCTTCCTCTATGTTGTTTACGGAATCTGGTTCTTTTGGGGTTATAGTTGATGGTTGGTTCTGAATTCCATCTCTACTACAGAACTGGACATGAGAGTTTCTTCTCATCCAGCTCCTCGCGAATAATAAAATTTTTAAAATGTCTATTATTCATTTGTATATCTTGCTTTTTTAGCTAACTAAGCATATTAATATTTCTATTTTATATTTTTAAATTGATATTTTTAAATTATGTTCTAACGAATATTTGTTTTGTTTTTCTTTTTATCCTATTGGATTGAGCAAAAATTATCAATCCAAGAAGATAAAGTTTTCACGGGCGAATATTGACTCTTTTCGTCGCTATTTTAGTTGTAGGGTTAACTCATGACTTTTATTTTCCCAATAGATGAAGGAATTAGTCTCTGGTTTGTTTCGCCATCCCGATCAATGAGTCTGTTTTCAATAGATTTGGATTCACAGGTTCCATCGTTCCCATCGCTTCTTACTTAATGGTTAGGTCTGATTTCTACAACGGAGCTCATAATGAAATTTTTTCTTGAGCCAATTTTCTTAGTCTTTATTGGCTCGAAGCTCTTATTTTTTTTGTTCTATGAACGGATTCGTTTTCTTTTTTATGAATCCATATTGATTGATGCTTTATTACATTGCTTTTTTATGAGATGACTCATAAACCTTACATATTGGATGGAATTTTATATCGTTGTTTTTGTTTTTTCTCCCCTTCTTTCACCCTTCCGTTTATCCACATATTTCTTCTTCGCTTCACAATTTAGAATCAGATTTATTTTTCTTGTGTTTATGCAAAAAAGATTTCAGTTGCTACAGTGATATGACCAATATATCATATCTTGACTGGTTTTTTGGATCCAGATAATGTGAAGTGATGAGTTGGTTATTAGTTCTATAGTTATTTGTTTATACAAAAAAAGGCTGGTCTTTTTTTTTTTTTTATTTAATCCTATAACCCTAAAAAACCAACGAGTCGCACACTAAGCATAGCTATTATTTCAATAGGGATTTTTATTCAATCTTATAGAATTAGAATTGTTCATTTTGGTTTTGTTTTGATTGAACATAAAAAAGGAACGAATTTTTATT